ATAAAACATCCCTAGAAACCTACTTCTGCTACTTAGACTTATTAATGAAGTTATAGGATTTTGTATAGAATATAAAAAGAAAAATGATTCCATTTCTACCATTATTATGATAATACATATTCCAACCTGCTTGAATACCAGAAAAATAAATGGATTGGACATTTGATCTTTTCGCTGAGATAAAGGCATAAAAATCAGAAAGAATATATAGAATTAGAATCGGTTTTTTAGCATTTCCCCCCCCCTTTATGTTATGGATTTCATTGTTCAAAAAATGATTCGCAGAGAAGAGAGATATTTTGTTTACGGATTTTTGAGTAGAATACGATTGTGAAGTGTATAAGAAAAGAAGGTTTGTATGGCTTAAACACGTGTGGAGATATCTATAATATCTGTCTTTCTTCTCTTTTATTGTTTTATTGTCGTTTTATGTTCTATTCGGGGCAACACAGGTTGTGCTCTCCGAAAACATAATTTCAATTTTCTATTCAATTCAAAATTCAAATTGAAGTATGATACTTTTCTGATATCTGATAATTCTATATCGGGAACATATATAAATAATATATATCCGTCTAACAATTTATCTTGGGGGGTTTACATATACTGATAATTGTTGTTATAATTAATATTAATAATTCAAATTGAGAAGGATTTTTTGATTGAAAAAATCCATACTGAACTGATTAGTTATATATCATATATCAAGTTGTATTTTCTTATGTCATTAGGAAACCAAAATTTGGAGATTCAAATCCAAGAATCATTCATGCATTCTAAGGCAATAGTTACTGGGTCCTATTTTCAGAAAGTTGAATTTTGTATTTTGCGACTGAAAATCCACATTTTATTTTTCAATAGAAAGGTAAGAGAAAGTTTTGAACATTATGAATTTTGAGATAGACTCAATCGAAATTGAAAGGATGAATCAAACCCAATCAAAAGGGAAGAAGGATTAGGATTTCTTTGACTTTTAGGAAAAATTAAGGAAAACAGAACTCAAGGTGCAAGTACAATAAAAAAGCAGTTCAGTAATCCGGGAAAGTTTTCATCTATTTTGTATTTGTAGCATTTTGGCGACATGGCCGAGTGGTAAGGCAGAGGACTGCAAATCCTTTTTTCCCCAGTTCAAATCCGGGTGTCGCCTGATCAACAAAAAACTTGAAATCTCTTTTTTTCTTCTGTTGATATAACCCGCCGAATGATTCGCCAGCAGAAGCAGAGAAAGCAGACTGTTGATACTTGTTTTGGTCTGGGTGTTTTTATAAAAAATTGTAAATATCCTTGCATTGCATATTTAGGCTTAGCTTTCAAGTAAATATTCGAATGCTCGAGGGGCTATCAAGACTTCGCAATTACCTTCTACTACAAATCAAAATTTTATATTATTAATCCATTGTATAATGACTGGACCTTGGAGAGCCCGATAGGAAATCGAAATAGTTGTGGAAGGGGGCGGAAGATACTTTATTATATACGAGGAACTCACGAAAATATCTCAGTGCTCAAGCATCCAATCAATTCAAATGAGGGTCAACAAAAAAAGAATAGGACCTATTATTACTACATGTTCCATTAGTAACATTCCCTTGAGATGTTACTGCGGATTTTGCTTGGGTTTAATCTTTCCCGATTATAAATCATATAGAAATTTCTTATAAAATGAGCGAATTTATTGGATTGGTTTATTAATAGTCTTCGTTCTTTTTGACTCTGCGCCATTGATTCTACTATTATTAGTATTAGTGAGGAATAATGGAACAATTCCTTTATATTTATAGAGATAGGGGACATAATTCATATGGATATAGTAAGTCTTGCTTGGGCTGCTTTAATGGTAGTCTTTACTTTTTCCCTTTCACTCGTAGTGTGGGGAAGGAGTGGACTCTAGGGGTTCTACTAATTGAGTTAAGGAAGCAAACTGTATCAATATCAATTGCTTTCTAGATGGTTCTGCAACACCTTTGGAACAAAATAAAAATATCTTCATTTTGAAATTCCATTGGACTCGACTGGAGTAATGTATTATAGGAATCATCCTCTTTCAATCAAAGAGCTATTTCAACGATTCCCATGTTTGTAGTTCGAAAGGAAAAGGATCCCAGGAAATTTATTCGAACCTAATTCTTACTAAATTTTCTATTCCAATTAATGGCCTCTTCCTAGGTGATACTGAGGAGGGCCGGACCCTTTTTTTATTTGTTTCTCTCTTTACTGTTCAAAGAAGAAGTGGTTTTGTTAAGTGTATACGCACTTTGTATGAGAAAGAAAGGATATAAACATAGTGGTTGTCTAACGAGATACTATTTAGAATAAGATCGTCAGGTGAGTCACATATTGCGCATTTACCGCTTTCGAATTTTTGAAATTGGATTTATACTTTTTTAGACTTTATCGACTTATTTCATATCATGGTTCAGGCGTTAAAAATCAGTGAGGTTTACTCTTCCTTTTCGATGCCCGTGGAACTACTGTCAATGGTTTACTTCTTGGGAATGTTAAAAAAAAGATTACTACGTGATTTTTTGAATATGCCTATATCTATCGCTTTTGCTTCATTGATTTGATTCTCTCAATAGATACCGAGATTCATATTGGAAATCAAAAATATAGTAATTCAAACTATAAGACATAGGAGTAATTCAGATTGATCAGAACAAATAGATATAGCAAATAAATGGAATTGGATGCTATGTCAATCCCATATATGGAATTGATATTCGCATATATCAAGATAATATTGTAGATTGATATATAGATCCATATCAAATGCAGCCTCTATCTTTATTTTATTCCAGGGGGCAGCTTTATAACAAGAATCTAACTAATAAATAGTATGGTAGAAAGATTCATCTATTTCTTTCTACCATACTATCTATCTATTAGAATACTGCCGATTCTAGTCCACTCATTTCATTTAAGACATGAAATTGGAATCTTTTTCATTTTATTTCGTCAATTTTGGCTAAGAACTCAGAAGTCAAGTTTCATTCAAATTAGTTAATAATTAATCGTTTTGACTGACTGTTTTTACATAAATGATAAGTAGAAAAGCGGTAGGAACTAGAATAAATAGTGCAGTAGCAATAAATGCAAGAATATTTACTTCCATAATCTCATCGGTTTTTTACTTCGCAATAACTCGGGATTTAATCCCATAGAGATGATAAATCTTTGGCCTGTAAATTCAATGAATGAATATTACCTCTCGATGATCTTGAATCAGATCAATATCATGAATAACAATATCTGAACTATCAAATAAATTCGTCGTCGAGAATTGAATAGTATAACATAGGAAGTTCTTTTATCCATACCGCCCCAAACTTGGATTGCTGACCTAACCCAAAATTCCTTTATTTATTTATCATTTTTTATTATCTGTTCTTTTTTTCTCTCTAATCTATCTAGTTCCTTCTTGTACAATCATCTGATGAAGTCTCATCAAATAGCTCTTCCACTTCCAGTGGTCACATAGTTACAAACCCAAACAAACAATAAAAGCTAAATGGAAAAAGAAAGGAGTTTAGAACGAAACTATTTTTGACTTGGAAGACAAAGAAGTGTGATAAAGATGAGACCGTATAAAATGAATATTCATCAAATTTACTATTTTCCGATTTGTTCTTTCGTCGATGGGGCCTTAAAACAAAATGAAAAATAGGAAAAATGATTCATTCGCCTTTCTAAGAGGAGTAGGATCTTTGGTTGATCTGTCCTTCCCCCTCCTTTCTTCGTAGATTATTAGCCCCGGGACACCTATACCAAAAGCTCAGTGTGCAATTTGCATGAAATCTATTTTGCAACTTCAAACTAGTAAGTCAGGTTCCATAAATCCGTAGCCAGAAAAATAAATTGTTTTTTTTTTGTTTTTTCTGGAAAGTATTTTCTTATATTCAATTTTGTATTGGACAAGAAAGGAATTCCTTTTGTGTATGCGCGCCTCAAAAAAGTATAGTACTCGATTCCATTACATGCATCGGGGGCAATCGAAAAAGCCAGCATTTCTTGGAATACTGACTATAATGCTACCAATAATTGTACTAATCCAACCGCATATGTCTTTCTCCTACCAAAAGGAAAGAAAAAAGAAATAAGGATTTCCCCTTTGCTTTGACAATGGAATTCTTCCCCCGGTCCCCTTCAGAAAAAGGGAGAGATTTTTTGATATATTTATTGGATCCGTCGGGACTGACGGGGCTCGAACCCGCAGCTTCCGCCTTGACAGGGCGGTGCTCTGACCAATTGAACTACAATCCCAGGGAAATACGGGATCTAGCAGAAAATTTGATTCTTTTTTATCTCCGGATCGGGTATTTCTGAAGTACAAAGGGAGTTATATCATCTCATGGCGGATTGGCGAATTATTGGGCCGAGCTGGATTTGAACCAGCGTAGACATATTGCCAACGAATTTACAGTCCGTCCCCATTAACCGCTCGGGCATCGACCCAGGAAGAATCAATTTTCGACTTATTGGTAATCCATGATCAATTTCCTTTCGTAGTACCCTACCCCCAGGGGAATTCGAATCCCCGCTGCCTCCTTGAAAGAGAGATGTCCTAAACCACTAGACGATGGGGGCCCGCTTGACCAACGGCCATCATACTATGATCATAGTATGATCCGTTTTTTGAAATTGTCAATATAATCAAATGATTCTAGCCGAGGGATCTTTCCCCCTTTCAGAATTGCATAGAATTGTTTTTTATTCGTCATTGACGAATTATTCATTAGAATCGACATTAGAAATCTAGTAGTAGTATTTTTTTTTTTTTGAATTATTTCAATTGAATTTATTTCTATTCGAGTCGGTCTTGAAACAATTCATTGCATTTTCTCCTAGACTTCCTAGGTAAATCCATTTTATTATTCAACAATGAGCCACTAGACACTATGTATCTACTGCACGTACTTAATGCATATATACTTATGTTTATAATATATGTACATATAGATATTTTATCCACATAGTGAATAATTCCGGAATTAAATAAAAAA